CTCTATTCTCCGATGAAAAATGAAGACTAAGACTGGAGCTTCGTAGAAAAAGCCCTTTATCGGATTTGAACCGATGACTTACGCCTTACCATGGCGTTACTCTACCACTGAGTTAAAAGGGCTCATTTTCTTCAATTCATGAAAAAACCACTAGCTACTATAGAGTCTACTACATGTACCTATGTATGTACTATATGCACATATATACATGTATACATAAGGGCTCATTCAGGAACAAGAAATTGGATTTACCTAGGAAGTTTTCGTTATTTATATTTGAGAAATATCAATGCAATGAGTTGTTTCACGGCCGCTCCTAATTGTTTTTATTGACCCATCCGGACGAGATTCACTTGATTGATTGATACATGTATCAATCCGATATAGATCCAAGATATTTCATCGAATCATGTGATGAAGGGATTCGACTCGTACCCTAAACCGAATTATTATAGAGAAAATAATCTTTTCGATTATTTGTCGATCCCTTTCCAGATTTACAAGTTCTACATCATCCTTTTTGAATAAATCAAAAAAAAAAATTCTATCGTTTCTGAATTTCCTGGCTTAGCTTAGTGTGAGATAGGCATATCTCATCTTAACGATGAACGAATCGACGAGTGAAAGTGGAAGAAATGGAATGGGCTTTGCCCTTTTTCTGTCGGATAAATCACTCCCTGAAAGATCCTATCCTCTGTCCATAGGATGGTTCATGAATCAACAACCCAAAAATGATATTCCATTCTTGTAAGCAAGAAACATTCTTCGGATCTAGTCATAGCATTGACAATTTCAAAAAACTGCTCATACTATGAGCATAGATAGTATGATGGCGATCGGGCAGGTATGCCCCTATCGTCTAGTGGTTCAGGACATCTCTCTTTCAAGGAGGCAGCGGGGATTCGACTTCCCCTGGGGGTAAGACGAGAGGGAGTTGATCATGGATTATCAATAAGCCTAGAATTGATTCTTCCTGGGTCGATGCCCGAGCGGTTAATGGGGACGGACTGTAAATTCGTTGGCGATATGTCTACGCTGGTTCAAATCCAGCTCGGCCCAATAATTCGCCGATCCATGAGGATGGTATAACCAATTTGTCCTCCATAAATGCCTTTTTTATAGAAATAAAGAGTCCGTCCATTTTTTCTGCTCTATCCCTATTTATCCCGCGTGTTTTTGATCTTTCTAACGATATTAATAATAAGAATCTGTAAATAATTAACAATAATCTGTAAATGTAAATATAAGTGGAATAAAGAAAAAACAAAAAGGACTCTTTTTTTTTGTTTTTTCACTGAAAGATTGATTATCAATCGATTTGGCAATAAAATAATCCACAGGATTACTAGTAATCCGCGTCACTCTCGCTATAGTCCATATCCGTGTAGATATCAGTATCTCACTCGTCTTTCTGTTACAAGACGTTGATTTTCAATTAAATAGAATATAAAGAAAGGGTTCGAATGAAATTATAAGAATATGTATGCTGTACACCTCATTTCCCCGGGATTGTAGTTCAATTGGTCAGAGCACCGCCCTGTCAAGGCGGAAGCTGCGGGTTCGAGCCCCGTCAGTCCCGACCTAGAATCCGATGAATCCATCAAATCATCTCTCCGTTTTCTGTGAAGAGGGGGAGACAAGGAGCAGGATTTAATCCCCAGGGGATCCTTATTTCTTTCGTGTTTTTCGTTTCGCATTTCTCATCGGAGAAATACGGGAATTTCAATTACTTCAACTAGTACCGATTGATGGGGGAGAGACGTATGTAGATGGATCAGTAGTATCGCCCTATTCAGGATTGCAAGAGAGACTGCACGGGTCTCTCTTTTTCGATTGCTCCTGATCCATGGAATAGAGTACCCATAGGTTTCACGGGAGCACATACACAAATTGTATTCATTTATTGTACGATATACAATTAACTTAATATAGATAGTTACTAGTTGCCTCGACAGCGACAGAGTACTTTTCAGATTAAACCTACCCCCCCCCTTTTTTTTCTAGCTCCGATTTTGTGGAACCTAAATAACTAGGGGATGATCTTTTTGTTCCTTCATATTTTAATGGCCCCATCGAAGAAAAAACAAAATCAATAAAATAGTGAATTTGTCGGAATATTATATTAGATCTTTTATACCAGACCAATCTTTATCACACTTCTCTGTCTTCCAAGAAGATTAGATCTTCACAAAAACTTCGTTTAGAACTTAACTCATTTCTTTTTTCATTTCATCCCTACCATTGGGGTTTGTGACCAATGGAACGGCGGTCAGATGATTGTATAAGAAAGACGGCAGGTTATAGAAAAGAAAGGGTGGAAATGATAAATTCAATGGGATTTTTGATTGGACTAGGAATCCAATTTTGGATTCGGTATGGATAAAAGCTCTTCCTATGTTATACTATTCAATTCTCGACGATGAATCAATTTGATAGATCAGATATTGTTATTCATGATATTGATACGATTCAGTATCATCAGGATGCAATCCATCCCATGGAATCTACAGGAGAAAGACTTATCATCTCTATGGGATTAGATCCCGAGTTATTGCGAAGCAAAAAAAAACGATGAGATTATGGAAGTCAATATTGTCGCATTTATTGCTACTGCGCTGTTCATTCTAGTTCCTACTGCTTTTTTACTTATCATCTACGTAAAAACAGTTAGTCAAAGTGATTAATTTGAATGAAACTTGACTTATTAGTTCTTATCAACGATTGAAGAAAGGGATTCAAATTCCAAGTCTTAAATGAAATGATCGGGTTGGAGTGTATATGAGATAGTATGGTAGAAAGGTTCATATAGTTCTTTCTACCACACTATCTATATATTGTAGAAAAATATGGGCTTGATATAGATCAATCCACAATATATACCTACATATCTATATGTACATGTAAATAGCACTCTAATTCTATTTCTTTGCTACATCAATTTGTGTTGATCCCGATCAATCTGAAATAATCCAACGTCAACTCTTCTAATTCCTGGGTTTCTGATTATTTTCAATATGAATCCCCGGATCCATCGAAAGAATCAATGGAGGAAGAATAGTATGCGCATAGGCATATATTATATAAAAGAAAACCAAGCCATTTTTTTTAGCATTACGAAGAAGTAATTGATTGAGCCGTTAACAGATGATCCAAAGAGTTCTATAGTAACTTCTTCGGATTTTGAAAAGGATGTGGTAGACCCCACCGATTTTTCATGCTTGAACCATGACATGAGGCGAGTCAATAAAGCATAAATAAGATTTCTAGGAGTATAAAACAAAACGGTAAGTACGCATACCCAACGAAAGCAAGATTTTATTATGTTATGCGTAATACCTCTTTGGACAACGATTATGTCTATGTCGTCTCGGTAGAAAGTACATATCTACGTAATAGAAGAATGGCTTCTTCTTTGAACAGCAAAGAGAAGAGGGAAACAAATCAAAAAAAAAATAGGGGTTGACTGCTCCTCATTGTAATATGCATAATTCTAGTAAGAGCCGGTTCCTCAAAATAGAATATTTAGCAAGAATTCGGTTGGAAAAATTTCCCATTGGGAATCAAGTCGTTGAAATATTTGTTTGATCAAAAGGTTCTTATTCATATTGGATTCCAATAGAATTTATGAAGTGGAGATATTTTGATTTTAAAACGCTTTGCAGAACGATCTATTAAACAATTGATACAATTCGATTACTCAATTAGTAGTACCCCTAGAGTCCACTTCTTCCCCATACTACGAGTGAGAGGGAAAATGTAAAGACTACCATTAAAGCAGCCCAAGCGAGACTTACTATATCCATGTGAATTGTGTCCCCTATCTCTATGAATATAAAGGAATTATTCCATTATTGATCACTAATAATAGTGGAATCAATGGTGCAGAGTCAAAATGGGATTGTGACCTAACGTTATTGATGAACCAACCCAATGAATACACTCGTAACAAGTCCCTATATGATTTCCGGTGGAATCGAGAAGCACTAAGTCCAAGCAAGCTACGCAGTTACCTCCTTGGGAGTCTCAAGGGGATGTTACTAATGGAACATGTAGGAATAGTAAGACCTATTGTTTGTTTTGTTGCCTTTCATAAACAAAAGTCGAAAAAAAAAAATATACCATCAAGATAGATAACTATCTATCACATATCCCTATCTCCCCATCTAAGCCTTACTGTCTCTACTTCTGTGAAACAATTGGAAGACGCCCTATTACATTGCAGGGTTACCCAAAAGAAAGAATTTTTTTTTCGACTTTTATTCTATTATTTTAGAAATATTCTATAAAAAAAAGGCAATCATCCATGCAATATTAATTGAAAACCTGAGCACTCAGAGACTCTCGTAAGTTTGTCTGGATACAAAGTATCTTCAGTTCTTTCCACAACTCCTAATTTGATTCTACATCAGTCTACCCAATCTAATTCAAAACTCAGTCAGTAAACACTATTAGGGTGAGGTAATTAGGAAGTATTTATAGTCCTTCCTATAATCCCTACTTGGACCCTAGGAGCAAGGATTTACAGTCCCTTAGGAACTTTCCTTTGGATACACGGATTTACGGTCCCCGACTTTCGTAGTTCTGAATCTCACAATTGAATCTTACTATAGATTTGATTCGATTGATAAATCAAATCAATAGCCTGAGCGCATCAGTAATAAGTGAGTATTTCTTTATTCATATTGTATTTGTATTGGTATGATACCGGTTTGGGCCACACCCGGATTTTTGAAGAAATAATTGAAAGTCTTTTATAGAACCCCCTCCCCTGATTCTAAAAATCCAGTATCGACAGTCCTCGTTCCTTACCTCTGCTTCTGCCGGGCAAGAATTTTGTGAGTTCTATTAGCACGGGGGTAAGAGATTCCGAGTCTTTTGTTAATCAGGCGACACCCGGATTTGAACTGGGGAAAAAGGATTTGCAGTCCCCCGCCTTACCACTCGGCCATGCCGCCAAAACGATACAAAATAGATATAGATGGAAATATTCTGGGGGATTA